ATCTAAATAGAAATCTAAATAGAAATAATAATAATAAATAATTAATATAATAATAAATAATTAATAATAAAGAATTATACTCTATATAATTCTATATACTATATAATGAATATATAGAATTATATAGAGTATAATTATATAGAGAATATAGAATATAAAAAAAATAAAGATATAAAGATATATATAATAATATATAATATAATAAAAAGAAAATAATAAAATCGAATTCAAAAAAAAAAGAAAATAATAAATAGAGTGTTCTTATTCAAAACGCCCTGTGATCTTCAACCAATTCTGTGCTTCAATATAATTACCGGGGGTAAGGGCTATAGCTTGTTTCCAATATTCAGCGGCTTGATCAAACCAAGACTCCGCAATTTCAGAATCTCCCTGTCGAATGGCCTGTTCTCCGCGGTCGGAATAGGTTAGTAAATTCCTTCCCTTAGAACCGTACTTGAGAGTTTCCTGACTCATACGGCTCAGCAGTCAATTCTTTCTTTTAGTGTTCCATTTTTTATGGAGTTAACCAAAAGAAAAAGAGGTTAATTACATGAGTTTCAAACTTGAATTTTGATTAATAAAGAATTTCATCCCTTTTTTTTTATAGTTTTATCTTTTCTCCTACCTTCAGAAGAATAAAGCATCAACATTAACACTCTCATTAGAATTTTCTGAAAGGTAACTATCTCGATTTCATATATCATATACTTTCATATATGATATATTAATTTCTATAGAATCTTTGAGAAAGACTTTTCTTCATAAGAAAGAAAAGACTTACTATCTTTGGGATCTGATACTACACCGCTGCTCAAAATCTTAGGGGATCTACTTTATTACATAAGTGGATTCCTAACTTTTCTATCATGATATAAGTAAGCAGTTCTTATTGTATTGGCCAAAAACCTCGTTAATTGATCCTTACGGTGCTTCTACTTCCTCTATCAATTAGATCTTTTATCCATAGAAAAAAAGTATCTAGGCATATCTATTTCTTCATATTTCGACTTCTATGAAGTTTCTTTCTTTGCTACAGCTGATAAAAATCGTTGTTTTGGACGATATATATGTAGAAAGCCTATTTTTTTCTAGTATTTATTCTATTATTCGTATTAATTATATTAGCGTATCGTTCTTTTCTTTTCTTTTTTCTTTCTATAGTGGAGATAGTCGCACGTAATGACAGATCACGGCCATATTATTAAAAGCTTGGGGTAAGAACGGATTTCGTTCGAGTGCCCTAAAATAATATTCTAAAGCTTTCGTATGTTCTCCGTTACTTGTGTGGATAAGGCCTATATTATAAAGTATATAACTTCGATCATAGGGATCAATTTCCAGTCGCATAGCCTCATAATAATTCTGTAAAGCTTCTGCATAATTTCCTTCAGATTGAGCCGACATCCGTTACGGTCGTCATTCGGTTCAAAGAATCTCCGTTCCAGAACCGTACGTGAGATTTTCATCTCATACGGCTCCTCCTTTATGTGTATAATGATAAAAATACATAGAATCAAAAAAGATTGCAGTATTCTCATTATCAACTGAGCAGGGCTAGTGTTTTTACAAGAAATCTCTAGCCAACCTTCCTGTAAAAGATCTTTTCTTAACATCAAGTATCTTGGTACTGGATAAAAAAAAACAGTAACTCAAACAATTTCTTTGTCCTCAACGCCGCTTAATTTCCCGGAATTAGTCACTTCAACAGTCTTCGATGGTTATACAGGTATCCAAAATACGAACGAGATGGATGTTTGTTGTTCCCAACCATTCTTGTTAGTCCCGATCCCAATAAGAAAGGAAGGATATTTTTATTTTTTTACAAAGTTTTCGTGTTGTTGATTCCTAAGCGTAGTGCTTCTTCCTACATGCCGCCTATTGGTACTAGTGGGGTAGGGTTGACCTAACCCCATAGGTATAGGTATAACCTTTCGCTTAATACTATAAACCAAAAATGGAAGCATACGAGGCTGCATTAATCGGGGATACACGACAGAAGGAATTAATCGTTTTATTTACCTAACTTCACCTTCAGCAAGCGTAGGTTTTTTTTTTTTCAATTTTTTTTCTTTCTATCCGAAGAATGTGTCTTTCTGCTAAGACCGAGATCGGTAAAAAAAAAAAAATCAAATCGCACCATCTCTGTAATAAGTGAATGCCTCTTTTTCTCCTGAAGTTGTCGGAATTATTCGTAATAAGATATTGGCTACAATTGAAAAGGTCTTATCAATAAAATTTTCATTTATCCGAGATCTAGGCATAGGTAGAAATCCATTCTATAATTTCATATTATTTATTGCGTGAGAAAATAATCCCACAAACAAAGGAATTGTACAATACAGTACGAAATAACGTAAAAACAGACTCATTAATCAAATTTGGTTTATACTATCTATGGCCTCCAAGGAGGTTTTTTGAGAGAATTTCTTTCTATTTTTATAGTTCGAATGGATTGTATGCACCTACCCAAATGGAATATGAATGATTCACTATTCACCCG